GAACAAATGGTTATCTGGATGGATTAGAAATTGGACAAGTAAGAAAATTTCTCGTTCAGTTACGCACTTACTTAAAAACGAATAAACCTCAGTTTGAAGAAATCATAGCCTCTACCAAGACATTAACCGCTGAAGCAGAAAGCTTTTTGAAAGAAGGTATTCAAGAGCAACTAGAACGTTTTCTACTTCAGGAGAAAGTATAAAAAAAGAAACGAAACGGATCGTTCTTATTTTTGATTCTTTAGTCAATTTGACTCTTTAATTTTAATTAAATTTTTAAGAAATTCTATAAATAGAAAATAGAAGTCTATAAGTCACGTATATATAATAGAAAGAAGTATATAACTAATATCTGTTTAATATTAAATCTTAAAGCATTCAGAATTTCTTTCTTAGTCTATTTATTTCTTATCTTTTTTCGAAATAGATATTATATAAATATATAGAAATGGAAATAATAGATAAATATCAATATAGATATATTGATATTGCGTCCAATAGGATTTGAACCTATACCAAAGGTTTAGAAGACCTATGTCCTATCCATTAGACAATGGACGCTTTTCGCTTTTTTTTACTTTCCAATTGTTAAAAAAAAAGAATGTGCGAAATCTTTTTAGCAATTGTGTATTGAAGTGAATTCAATACACAATTGCTATTAGACAATTCTAATATAGAAAATTGTCTCTAATAAAAAAAAGGGGCAATTGTGAATTTAGAGCGGGTAGCGGGAATCGAACCCGCATCGTTAGCTTGGAAGGCTAGGGGTTTTAGTCGACGTCGATCGATCATTTTTATATTTTTAACGTCTCTAATTCAAAACCGAACATGAAACTTTGGTTTCATTCGGCTCCTTTATGATGGATGGAGAAATTCCCAAATAAAAAAAGACGGGAACGAAATAAAAATTGACCCATAACATCTATGTTAGCTTTTTTTCCGTCTGGGTACTTTCACAGAAATTTTTGCTTTCTAGATGATCCTTCTAGAAGATAGATCAGGCGAACTCGAACAATCTTTCTAGTTACTTCGTTCTTTATTTCTATTTAACGGAATCCTTAGGAAAAGTATTTGGTTTCTACCGAGCTAAAACAATATAATATGTCGATGTCTTTAGTAAACCAAAGTTCTCGTTTAATAGCTATTTTGCTTCAATTTTTCTATACCAAACAATGAATAGAACTGAAGATTTAGTTACGATTAGAAAGACACTTTTCTAGCTTTATCCATGGATCCTCTTGTTATACTTATTGAATTGTCAATAGTCATCCAATTCAAAAATTATGTTTCGGAATTTCATAATCCAAATTTACAATTGATTAGAGTCTTTGGATACAAATTACGAGAATCTATAATCTTCCTTGAATCTTTCATTGAAAGGGAAAGGACTAAATCCTTTTAAGAAATAAAATTTTTGATCGGAAGATGAATCAAACCGAGAGACCCTTTAACTATTAAAGGGATTAAAGGAACGAATCACACTTTTACCACTAAACTATACCCGCTACAATGCAATTATTGCATATAAATTAACCTTTTGTCGAACAAAGTAATCGGGGGTGTAATAAAAAAATCTGAAAAAATTTAGAAAACTCTAGCGTGGACTTAATAAAATTAGTAAAAGCGAATTCAATTCCACTTTTTTTTAATTTCAAATCTTTTTTTGTCTAAAAATCCATCGGATGAGTCTTTTTAATTTTAACAAAAAAAGGCCCGGCTGGGGACTGACCAGGCCAGGCTATTAAAATAAAAAAGATCTTTTACTTGTGTTTTGACGAGACAAAATAAAAAAAGGATTCTCTATTTCTATGATTATGGTTTTATTTATTTCTCTTTCGAGTTCGCGCCTTTTCTTTATCTAATCTTTAGATAAATTTTTAATGTAACTAGAATTACTGAGAAAGTTCTATAAAAACAGTTATTATATATATAGTAATATATATATATATTATATATATAAATAGAGGATAAATATATTTATATAATAAAAAAGAAATTATATATATATAATAAAATATAGAAAATGAAAAAATATATATATAATAAAGAATATCTAAAAAAAAAAAAGAAAGCTTTTTAAGAATAAAGCGGAGAAGGTTCTTTTTTAAGCCTTTTTTTTTTTGTTTAATGAAACCTAATTAAGTATCCCTTTTCGATTAGGAGAGATGGCTGAGTGGACTAAAGCGTTGGATTGCTAATCCATTGTACGAGTTAATCGTACCGAGGGTTCGAATCCCTCTCTTTCCCCTTCTCCTTTTGATGGTGTGTAATAGATAAAATCCTAATAAAATTAGAGCATTTCCACTAATTAAATAAAGCAATAAAAAACCTTTCTTTTTTATTCTTCACGTCCCGGATTACGTCCTGGATCATTAGATAGGAATCCAAATATGAAGAGAGAAACAAAGAATATAACTACAGTGTATACAAAAAGTTTGAGAGTAAGCATTACACAATCTCCAAGATCTTACTAAAAAAAAAAAAAGAGAATAGATTCTCTATTTTTATATCAAATATCTAATTTTGATACCAATAAATAAAAAAAAAGGTTTCAGAAAGTTATTTGTAATTAAGATAATAGTCGAATCTTTCATATTCAAACAGATTTGCATACCAACATCTAGATATTTTTTTGGTGAACTCGAATCTAATTAGGTTCTTTCATTTAGGGAAAAGAGGATAAAATTTAGGAAATATAAATGATCCAGATTTAGTATTAGTATGGCTACCAAAAAAATGCAATGTTTGAATTGAGAGTTCGTTCATACGTCAAGATTTTTTTTTATCTTTTGAATTGTTGGAAGAATAAAAATCGTGAATTTTTTTAAGACAGTATTAAGAATTTTATCGAAAACTTACAGCGGCTTGCCAAACAAAGGCTAATAGAAGAAAGAAAAGAGGTATTACGGGCATAACATCTACGATTGGATTCAAAAAGGCGTAGGCCTCTGGCAATTTGGCGACTAAAAAAGTGCTTGAAAAAAGGGCGGAATTAAAACAAATACAGATCAAATTAAATATATTAAGCATAACAAAAATTGGTGTTCTTGTGGATAATTTAATTTTGATTGAGTTATTAATATATTTTTTATATAAGGAAAAAATAAAGAAAGATAGTCTAAAAAGACTTTGTTGAACTTACTCAATCAAAAATCCTTTCATTCTCTTATGAGAATGAAAGAAATAATATTTTCATACAATATCTTAATTGAATTCTATGTAATGATCAATAAAGTAAGTTTGATTTGCTATCTACACGTGTTAAAACTCTAGCACCAATGTAATCTATATTTAATTTTGAATTGACGAACAACCAATAGGAATATTACTCTTTTAGTAGTCTTGAATAAAAAGCGAAATGGGGCGTAGCCAAGCGGTAAGGCAACGGGTTTTGGTCCCGCTATTCGGAGGTTCGAATCCTTCCGTCCCAGAGTACAGTGATTACAGAATCAATCTTCTATTGCCTTTGTACACCATCTTTCTGTTTAAAAATCCAAAATTTTTAAGAATAAAATATTGAAATGAAAAGAAGAATAAACTTAATTTTTCATTATTTCAACCGAATTCAAAAAAATCTATTTGCTTTTTTAATTTGTGTGTGATGCGGGTAAGTAAGGTAGAACCATAGATTCTAAGAGTTTTAATAAAAAAAATCTCTATTTATATATATAAATTATATAAATAGAGATTTCTATTCAAACTAATATGGGATTCATTTTAATTCTGACTGAACCTTTACGCGTAAATTCACTATTCCATTCATAGAGAAAGAAAAGGTATAGATTATGATATACTGACTGAACTATGACTATTCATGATTCCATAATTGAATCAATTACACAAACTAGAGGAATGTTATGGTAAAACTTCGTTTAAAACGATGTGGTAGAAAGCAACGTGCGACTTGAATTGAAGGACATTATCTGCTGTGGATTTTTTCATCCGCCACTTTTTATATAGGAATATAGGTGCTCTTGGCTCGACATTTTGTGTTCTATTTTACAAGAGTCCTACACTTTTTTGGAATATAAAAAAGAGTACAGGATGGAGCTCGAGGAGAATAGAAAGTTTTTATTCCTTTCGCAGGAGTAAGGATCTAGGGTTAGTGCGAATCAATAAGTTGGAACAACTTCGTAAGTCTTTTTATATTGAAAAAAAAGTCCTTTCAAGCAATTTTACAATGGAAAAGGAAATTTTCTTAAAATTGTAAAATTCTTTGAATCAAAAGTCTATCATGCGTGAATCAAGCGTTTGTATGATTCTTTGTATAGAAGAAATCATAAACAAAATAAGGGGCTTGTTGCTGCCCTTTTTTAATAAAACGATTCAAGATCACCGAAGTCATGTCTAAACCTAAAGATTCAAAGTAAGGATAAAGAATCCTGAAACAAGGAAATCCTGTTTTCAATTGTTTGAAAAACTAGATCAGAATGAAGAATAAAAATTGATTCTAAAAGCTGAGACAAACAAAAAAAGGGCTAGAGACTACTCAATAAAAAAAGTACTTAAGGATTCTCCGGTGAGATATTTGAGAGTTGTTTAACTTGAGTTACGAGAGTACGAATGTTATGAATGCTTTTTATGGAAAAAATATTTAGGGTTTCAATACTGGCTAATTTATTTAATGTTTTTATTTCTCTATTTAATATTTATTTGAATTTACTATTTGAATTTTATACAGAGAGTTAAAGTGAACTTCTACTCATTGAATTTGTTTTTCTCGAGCCGTACGAGGCCAAAACCTCTTATACGTTTCTAGGGGGGGTATTATTCATATACATCTATCCCAATGAGCCGTTTATCGAATCGTTGCAATTGATGTTCGATCCCGAAGAGAAGGAAGAGATCTTAGCAAGGTGGGTTTTTACGATCCGATAACAAATCAAACTTTTTTAAATCTTCCTGCTATTCTCGATTTTCTTAAAAAAGGAGCTCAACCAACAAGAACAGTTCATGATATTTCAAAGAAGGCTGGGATTTTTACGGAATTAAGTCTTAATAAAACGAAATTGAATTAATGAAATATAAAAAAGAGGATGTGAAAGACTCGTATATAGCTTGATATCAAATTTTATCTACTCTTCTCTTTCCTCCTCTTTCACTTCCATCATATTTATTTTGATTTGTTAGAATTTCTATTTATTACTTAGTATTCCTCCTAAGGTACGAATACTAAAAAATACCCTACTATGTTTTATAATCATAAACAAATTTATGAAAAAAAAATTTGGATCTAGATTATATAAATTCGAATTTTTTTATAAATACAAAATTTTACTGTTATATAGAAAATAATACTGTATATAAATATAAAATAATATATTATTAATTCTGAATAAAACAAATATATATATATATTATATTATTATATGAATAATTTATTCATCATAAAAAATTAAAGGCCATAAAAAATGGGTCTAAAAAGTATAAAAAGATTTGAGATTACCTTAACTGGCTTAGTTTTCATTCATTGTATGAACTAATGAACCAAGGGGTTAAGCTTTTTTATTTATTTATTTTTTCTATTCTTTTCACTATATGAAAAATTCATAATCATATTGACAACAGTGTATGGACCAAATATAATTCTCTCATAGATAAATGGATCTATTTATCCCTGACACACGACCGGATTTTTTTCTTTATTCTGGTTGTATCTACATATTTGCAGTACGTTCTTTTTTTGTTTTTTGGGGTTGCTAACTCAACGGTAGAGTACTCGGCTTTTAAGTGCGACTAGCATCTTTTACACATTTGTATGAAGAAAAGGATTCGTCCAGATCCGCGGTAGAGTTTGTAAGACCACGACTGATCCTGAAAGGAATGAATGGAAAAAATAGCATGTCGTATCAAGGGAGAATTCAGATAACATTTTTTTTTGCTTTCCTGATCGGTACAACCTTATTTTGATATCGAAAAAAAAAAGAATTCCAATTTGGGTCAAGTGAATAAATATAAATGGATGGATAAAAAACCCAGTTTTCCTGATTCCAGGAAAAAAAAAAGAAACGAGCTTCCATTCGTAATTTGAAAAATTACCCGAACTAATTAAATGTTAAAAATAGATTAGTGCCTAATACGGGTATGGGAAGGCATTTTTTTCTTGCGTGTTATTATCAATTTTTTCATGAGTCCTAATTATTTTTTTAACTAGTCCATTTGGATTAGGTTGGAGTGTGTAAAAGAAGCAGTATATTGATAAAAAATATATATATTTCCAAAATCAAAAGAGCGATTAGGTTAAAAAATAAAGGATTTCTAATCATCTTGTTTTGTTATTCTATAATATAACGAACAGAAACCTATTAAAGATAGAGAATCCGGTTAACAGTCTACCTGTTTATGAGGTATCTATAGCTTTCGTAGTCTAATACCTTATTTTGACTGTATCGCACTATGTGTCATTTCAGAACTCAAGAAAATAAAGACTTTACCTTCAGTTCAAATCGAATTTCAATCCAAATGGAGAAATTTCAAGGATATTTAGAGTTCGATGGGGCTCGGCAACAGAGTTTTCTATATCCACTTTTTTTTCGGGAGTATATTTATGTACTTGCTTATGATCATGGTTTAAATAGATTAAATAGAAATCGCTCTATTTTCTTGGAAAATACGGATTATGACAAAAAATATAGTTCACTAATTGTGAAACGCTTAATTTTGCGAATGTATGAACAGAATCGTTTGATTATTCCCACTAAGGATTTGAACCAAAATTCCTTTTTGGGGCATACCAGTCTTTTCTATTATCAAATGATATCTGTTTTATTTGCAGTGATTGTCGAAATTCCATTTTCCCTAAGATTAGGATCCTCTTTTCAAGGAAAACAATTAAAAAAATCTTATAATTTACAATCAATTCATTCAATATTTCCCTTTTTAGAAGACAAATTAGCACATTTTAATTATGTGTTAGATGTACTAATACCTTACCCCATCCATCTAGAAATCTTGGTTCAAATCCTACGTTACTGGGTAAAAGATGCCTCTTCTTTGCATTTTTTTCGGTTCTGTTTATACGAGTATTGCAATTGTAAGAATTTTTATATTAAAAAAAAATCAATTTTGAATCCAAGATTTTTCTTGTTCTTATATAATTCTCATGTATGTGAATACGAATCCATCTTTTTTTTTCTACGCAAGCGGTCTTCGCATTTACGATCGCCATCTTATGAAGTCCTTTTTGAGCGAATTTTTTTCTATGGAAAAATACAACATTTTTTCAAAGTTTTTGTTAATAATTTTCCGGCGATCCTAGGGTTGCTCAAGGATCCTTTCATACATTATGTTAGATATCACGGAAGATGCATTCTGGCAACAAAGGATACGCCGCTTCTGATGAATAAATGGAAATATTTTTTTGTTAATTTATGGCAATGTTATTTTTCCGTATGGTTTCAATCGCAAAAGGTCAATATAAATCAATTATCTAAAGATAATTTAGAGTTTCTGGGTTATCTGTCAAGTTTGCGATTAAACCCTTTAGTGGTACGTAGTCAA